CCTATTCGGAATATATTCAATATTCAATCAACCTCTTTCATCTTTTATTTTTCGTTTTTTTGTAAATCAATTGCGAAATGTTTTTCTATAGTGTCCAATATTTGTTTTGCGTCTTCTATGCGAAAATGCTCAATTTTAATAAGATCTTCTTGACTCTTATTCAAAAGGTCCAATAATGTATGTATATTGGACTTTTTGAGGCAATTATAGATCCTAGGTGGCAATTCTAATTGATCAATAAAAATATATTTCAATGCTTTTTTTATTTTGTTTTTACTTAGTTCAGTCAATCTATTGTGAAAGGTAAAAAGGGGTAAAGAAACTTTGTGTTGATTGTCCTCTAAATGTAAGTTTTCTTCTTCCGCATGTAGAAAAGGAATAAATAAATCAATTAAATTCCGGGAGGCTTCATAAAGGGCTTCTTTCGGAGTTAAACTTCCATTTGTCCATATTTCGAGAAAGAGTATCTCTTGGTTTTCATTCCCATAAGAATGAATACTATGATTCACGTTTCGAACAGGCATGAATAGAGCATCTATAGGGTAACTTCCATCTTGAAAGTTATTTGGCGCTTTTATACGATATCCGCGATTTCTCTCGAGTTGTAATCCAATACACAAATCAATTGGTTCTGTCAAGCTAGCTATATGCTGTGTATTGTCAACTATTTCGACATAAGGTGGCAAGATGATATCTTGAGCAGTTACACATCTAGGGCCCCTAACACAAATAGACGCCTCACAAGTTCCATATAGATTACTTCTCAATACAATTTCTTTCAAATTCATTAAAATTTCGTGTACTGATTCTTGAATACCTACTATGGTAGAGTATTCATGTGGTATTTTCTCAAATTTTGCACGTGTGATACATGTTCCTTCTATTTCTCCAAGCAAAGCTCTTCGCATCGCAACGCCTATTGTGTCAGCTTGACCTTTCATCAGTGGAGAGAGAATAAAGCGCCCATAATAAAGACATTTACTATCTGTTCTTGATTCAACACACTTCCACTGCAGTGTACGGGTAGATACTCTTATTTTCTCTCGAACCATAGTAATATTATAAAATATTGATCATATTTTTGAATCATTTATTTCTCTTGAAATTTCTTCAATTTTTATTTCTACACACGTCTTTTTTTAGGAGGCCTACAGCCATTATGCGGCATAGGGGTTACGTCTAGCACGAACCTTACTCGTACACCACTTCTACGAATAGCCCGTAATGCTCCATCCCTTCCGAGACCGGTACCCTTTATCCTGACTTCTGCTCGTTGCATACCCTGCCCTACCACTGGACGAATAGCACTTCCCGCCGCGGTTTGAGCCGCAAAGGGTGTCCCTCTTTTTGCACCCCTGAATCCACAAGTACCGGCGGAAGCCCAAGAAACCACCCGACCCCCTACATCCGTAACAGTCACAATGGTATTGTGGAAACCTGCTTGAACATGAATAACGCCCTTTGGTATTTTACGTGCAGCAGTCTTACGCGAACGAATACGACGCCGCCGATAAACAATTCTTGGTCCGTGTTTTGCCATATTTTATCATCTCATAAATATGAGTCAGAGATATATGGATATATCCATTTCATGTCAAAACAAATCCTTCATTTTTTTTTACGGAAATCAAATCTTTTACAAAATTCCTTTTATTTTTAGTAGAATAATTATCCTTGTCGTTGTTTATGTTTTGAGTTAGAACAAATTACTGTAATTCGTCCTCGTCTGCGGATCAGACGACATTTTTCACAAATTTTACGAACAGAGGCCCCTTTTTTCATATTTGTCATTCCTTACTTTAATTCCGAGTCTATTTCTTGGAAGAAAATAAGTTTCTTGAAATTTTGAACCTCGAATTGTATTCTCATGGGAAGGAATGTTGAAGTTGAAAAACCACTTAGTCCTTTGAATCATCCGAATCATCTGAATCGTTGTGGGGGAATCTATAAATTATACGGCCTTTGGTTAAATCATAAGGGCTTATTTCAATCTTAACCCTATCTCCCGGTAGGATTCGTATAGAATTACGTCGTATCTTTCCTGAAATATAACCTAGAACTACCTTTTCGTTATCTAAACGAACGTGGAACATAGCATTAGGAAATGATTGAATAACCAATCCTTCTACTATCCATTTTTGTTCTTTCATTCCAAGCAAAACCTCCTTAAGGTACCAACTAATAGGGGGAAGAGAATAGATATGCTCGTTCTATCACAAATAAGAAATTCTTGATCTAACTCGGATATCAGAAGGATTACCATATATAACATAAAATTTCTCCACCAATTCCTTCTAGTCGAGCTTCCCGATCCGTCATTATACCTCGAGAGGTAGAAAGAATTACAATTCCCATTCCACTTAAAATTCTAGGAATTCGTTGATAGTTAGAATAGATTCGTAGACCAGGCCGACTGACTCTTTTTAAATTTAAAGTATTTCTATATGGTCCTTTCCTATTTCTTCTATGTCGCAGAGTTAAAACCAAAAAATATTTGTTTCTTTCTTGGTGTTTTCTCGCATTTTCAATAAAGCCTTCTCGTAAAAGTATTTTAACAATGCTTTCGGTGATGTTAGTAGATGCTATTCGAACTGTTCCTTTTCTATTCATGTCAGCATTTCGTATAGAGGTTATTATATCAGCAATAGTGTCCCTACCCATGATAAACTAAAATCAGTGGTGTCTCCGAATTTTTATATAATCAACATGCTTTTTTTATTAGTTTATTTTTTTTATGAATTAAAAAAAATAAAAAAAAAAATTCAAAATGAAAGGTATATACGTGATACACAATCTACAATTTCATTCAAATATCCTACTTCTCATCTTATAATACCTCAGGAGCTAATGAAAGTATTTTAGGAAATTTTTTTTTCAATTCCAGGGCAATCGCACCAAAAACTCTACTTCCTTTTGGATTTCCTTTTTGATCAATGATAACTGCAGCATTGTCATCATATCGTATTAGCAGACCATTGTCGCGTTTGAGTTCTTTACAGGTACGTACAATTACAGCTCTGATCACTTCTGATCTTTCTAAGCGCGTACTTGGTATTGCTTTTTTGATCACAGCAACAATAACGTCACCAATACGAGCATATCGACGATTGCTAGCTCCTATGATTCGAATACACATTAATTTTCGAGCCCCGCTGTTGTCTGCTACATTCAAATGGGTCTGAGGTTGAATCATATCTTCTTTTTATCTGTTCTTTCAATAAATGCAAACAAACAAACAAAGGGCGAAAAAGAAAAAGAAATATTGTTTGCCGAAAATAAAAAATAAAAAGTAAAAAGAATCTACGGTTGTTTTTATCCCCAAGATCTATTTCCTTTGGTTCTACATTCCTATCCTGAAATAATGAATTGAGTTCGTACAGGCATTTTAGATGCCGCTATCGAGATAGCCCTTCGGGCTATATTTTCTGATACTCCGCTTATTTCATAAAGTATTCGACCGGGTTTGACAACAACTACCCAATATCGGGCGGATCCTTTCCCCGAACCCATACGGCTTTCCGCAGATTTTACTGTAACTGGTTTGTCTGGAAATATACGTACCCATATTTTTCCACTGCGGCGTGCATTTCGCGTCATTGCTCGCCGACCTGCTTCTATTTGTCTAGACGTGATCCAAGCAGGTTCAAGTGCCTGAAGAGCATATCTTCCGAAACAAATACGATTCCCCCGATAAGATATTCCCTTCATTCTTCCTTTATGTTGTTTACAGAATCTGGTTCTTTTGGGGTTATAGTTGATGGTTTTTTCTTAATTCCACCTCTACTACAGAACCGGACGTGAGAGTTTCTTCTCATCCGGCTCCTCGCGAATGAAAAAATTTCAATTAAAATTGAATATGAATATTTAAAAATTGAATTCGAATTAGAATAGAATTCTAAATTAATATATAGATTAATATATTCTAAATTTGAAAATGAATAAAAATGAATAATAAAAATGAATAGAATAATAATATTGAATTAAGATATACATTTAATAATACACTAAATCAATAGATTCTTTGATATTCATCTAATTTATTAGATATTTTTATATTAGGATATATAAGGAAATTTGAAATATATTATATATAGTTTGTCTATATTTTTTTGTATAGATATATTTTATTAGATTGCATTGCTAAAATAAAATGTGAGCAATTTAATAAAAAAGGAATTTTCGCGGGCGAATATTTACTCTTTCAATATCTATTTTAGTTTTATAGGATTAGTTTATCACTTTTCAGAATAGATGAATTGGTCTATGGTTCGTTCCGCCATCCTTCCCAATGAATCATTAGGATTCTTTTTCAAATGAATCTTCTGTATTCATGGATTACATCGTTCCCATCGCTTCTTGATTAATGATTAGGTCTGAATTCTACAATGGAGCCCTTAATGAACTTTGTTCTTGAGCCAACCCTCTTAGTCTTTATTGGCCGGAGGCTCTTACTTTTTTCTTTTTTCTATGAATAGATTCATATCAGATAATTATGTGTGAATCTGTATTCATGCTTTATTACATTGTCTTTTATGATATGATTCAAAGACCTTACATAGTGGAATCGTATATCATTTAGATTCATTTTTTTTTTCTTTCTTTCGCCTTTCCATTTATCCGCATCCCCCTCCTTTAATGTATATTTTTCTTTTTTTTTTTCTTTTGCTTGACAACTCATTTGATTTCTTGTTTATGAAAAAAAAATTCAGTTGCTGCAATGATAGGACCAAAATATCCTATCTTGACTGCTTCTTTGGATCCAGATAATGTGATGCGATGAGTTGGTTATTAGTTCTATAGTTATTAGTTCATACTTCATACTATGGGCTCTTACTTTTTTTCGTATTAATTCTAACAAAAACCAACGAGTCACACACTAAGCATAGCAATTCTATCAAAAGAAGAGGTCAATCGAATTTTTATTCAACCTTATATAATATAGAATTAAAAATGAGAATTGTTTTGATGGAAATTTGATGGAAAAAAGGCTGTCATTCTTTGTTCTATCGTTAAATCAAAACAGAAAGATAAGTCAAGTAAAGGCTTATTATTCCTCGTCTATAAATATCCAAATTTTGATACCCAATACCCCATAGATAGTTCGAAACGTATAGGCGTAATAATCAATTTTCGCGCGAATGGTTTGTAGGGGAACCCTACCCTTTCTTATCCAGTCAACACGTGCCTTATCTTTTCCACCGAGACGGCCCGCGATTTGTATTTTAATTCCTTTTGCCCCGGCTTGTTTGCCTAATTCAATAGCCTTTTTCATTGCTTTTCGAAAGAATACCCTATTTTTTAATTGTACGGCTATAAATTCTGCAAGAATTTTAGGGTGTCCATAAGGTTTTGCAATTTGTTTAATAGTAATGTTGAGTTTTCGGTTCACATAATTCAATTCTTTTTGTACGTTTATTTTGAGGTCTTCGACCGCTCGCGGTCTATTTTTTATTAATAATTTGGGAAATCCCATATAGATGATAACCTGTATCAGATCGATTCTTTTTTGAATTTCGATACGTGCAATTCCTTCGCCATATAGCGATGTTCTTGTATTTTTTTCTACATAATTTTTGATACAATTCCGTATTTTTTGATCTTCTTGTAGACCTTCAGAATAATTTTTTGGTTGTTCAAACCAAAGGGAATAATGATCTTGGGTTGTACCAAGTCTGAAACCAAGTGGATTTATTTTTTGTGCCATATTAGTAAAGTTTTAGCTCTCCTTTTATTAACAGTCTTAATAGTAAGTCGTCAAACTTTCTTAAAGTTGAAGAGTTCACTGCAGCCCAAACTTGTTGTATATCTTCTTTTGAAAACGTGTGTATATTTTTTCTAAATTCTTCCATGAAGAATGTATCTTGTAATACAATAGTTATGTGACAAGTAGGTCTTTTTATCAGATAATTACGTCCTTTAGCTCGGGGTTTTAATTTTTTTATGGTAGTTCCTTTGTTAACTTCGACTTTCCTAATCATTAACTCTGTTTTGTTGGAACCCTTATTGTGCCTAGCATTTGCTGCCGCAGAATAAATCAATTTAAAGATGGGATAACATGCTCTATAGGGCATGAATTCTAATATCATAAGTGCTTCTTCGTAGGAACGCCCACGGATCTGATCAATTACCCTGCGTGCTTTGTCAGCAGACATTCTTATATATCGACCAAAAGCATATATTCCCCTTCTCCTATTCAGTTCGCTTAATTCATCGTTCTCTTCTTGCCTTGACTTTTTTATGATTCCCATTAAAGTTTACCTCCTATTAATGAACAATAAACATCTGTATTTTTTATATTAACTTAACGACGAGATTTATTATCGTTTTTTTCCTGCCCTCGTAAATGGAAAGTCGGTACAAATTCTCCCAATTTATAACCTACCATACGACTCTTTATGTAAATAGGCACGTGTTCTTTTCCATTATAGATAGCAATTGTGTGTCTAACCATTGCGGGTATAATAGTAGATGCTCGAGACCAAGTTACAATTATTTCTTTTTCCTCCTTTGTGTTAAGCTTATCAATTTTTCTTAATAAATGATTCGCTACAAAAGGATTTTTTGTTCGTGAACGTGTCACAGTTAATTACTCCTATTTTTTTTTTATCAATGTAAAGACAAAGAAACTAATTCCTATTTACTACGTCGACGAATAATAAAATTATCACTATATTTATTCCTTTTTCTACTTCTTCTTCCAAGTGCAGGATAACCCCAAGGGGTTGTGGGGTTTTTTCTACCAATGGGGGCCCTCCCTTCACCACCCCCATGGGGATGGTCTACAGGGTTCATAACTACTCCTCTTACTACAGGACGCTTACCTAGCCAACGCTTAGATCCGGCTCTACCCAAACTTTTATGTTTAACTCCAACATTCCCCACTTGTCCGACTGTTGCTGAGCAGTTTTTGGATATCAAACGGACCTCCCCAGAAGGTAATTTTAATGTGGCCGATTTCCCCTCTTTTGCAATCAGTTTTGCTACAGCACCCGCTGCTCTAGCTAATTGTCCACCCTTCCCAAGTGTGATTTCTATGTTATGTATGGCTGTGCCTAAGGGCATATCGGTCAAAGGTAGGGCATTCCCCATTTTTATAGGAACTTCTGTACCAGAAACAATGGTATCTCCAATTATAGCCCCTCTGGGATGTAAAATATATCTTTTCTCACCATCCCCATAGTGTATGAGACAAATGTATGCATTTCGATTAGGATCGTATTCTATGGTTACGATTCTACCATATATGTCTTTTTCATTATTCCGTCGAAAATCGATTTTACGGTATAGACGCTTATGGCCTCCCCCTCTATGCCTTGCGGTAATGATTCCTCTGGCATTACGACCTTTACCACAACGATGCTGTCCATAGATCAATTTATTTCGTGGATTGGATTTCACTTGATTGTCTACGGCTCCGTTGCGTGTGCTCGGGGTAGAAGTTTTGTATAAATGTACGGCCATGCTATTAAGTATTTTGATTTAGGTTTCTTTTCTTTCTAA